CCCCAGAATATTTCCATCTATATCTATTTTGTATCGTTTTGGCGGCATGGCCGAGTGGTAAGGCGGGGGACTGCAAATCCTTTTTCCCCAGTTCAAATCCGGGTGTCGCCTGATTAACAAAAGACTCGGAATCTCTTACCCTCCTAATAGAACTCACTAAATTCTTGCCCGGCAGAAGCAGAGGTAAGGAGCGAGGACTGTCGATACTGGATTTTAAGAATCAGGGGAGGGGGTTCTATAAATTCAATTATTTCTTCAAAAATCCGGGTGTGGCCCAAACCGGTATCATACCAATACAATATGAATAAAGAAATACTCACTTATTACTGATGCGCTCAGGCTATTGATTTGATTTATCAATCGAATCAAATCTATAGTAAGATTCAATTGTGAGATTCAGAACTACGAAAGTCGGGGACCGTAAATCCGTGTATACAAAGGAAGGTTCCTAAGGGACTGTAAATCCTTGCTCCTAGGATCCAAGTAGGTATTATAGGAAGGACTCTAAATACTTCCTAATTACCTCACCCTACTGGTGTTTACTGACTGAGTCTTGAATTAGATTGGGTAGACTGATGGAGAATCAAATTAGGAGTTGTGGAAAGAACTGAAGATACTTTGTATCCAGACAAACTTACGAGAGTCTCTGAGTGCTCAGGTTTTCAATTTTCAATTAATATTAATATTGTATGGGTGATTGCCTTTTATAGAATATTTATAGAATCAAAGTAGAAAAAAAAAAAAATGATTTCTTTTGGGTAACCCTGCCAAGAATGTAATAGGGCGTCTTCCAATTGTTTCACAGAAGTAGAGACAGTAAGGCTTAGATGGGAGATAGGGATATGTGATAGATAGTTATCTATCTTGATGGTATATTTTTTTTTTTCTACTTTTGTTTATGAAAGGCAACAAAACAAACAATAGGCCTTACTATTCCTACATGTTCCATTAGTAACATCCCCTTGAGACTCCCAAGGAGGTAACTACGTATCTTGCTTGTACTTAGTGCTTCCCGATTCCACCAGAAATCATATAGGGACTTGTTACGAGTGTATTCATTGGGTTGGTTCATCAATAACGTTAGGTCACAATCCCATTTTGACTCTGCACCATTGATTCCACTATTATTAGTGATCAATAATGGAATCATTCCTTTATATTCATAGAGATAGGGGACACAATTCACATGGATATAGTAAGTCTCGCTTGGGCTGCTTTAATGGTAGTCTTTACATTTTCCCTCTCACTCGTAGTATGGGGAAGAAGTGGACTCTAGGGGTACTACTAATTGAGTAATCGAATTGTATCAATTGTTTAATAGATCGTTCTGCAAAGCGTTTTAAAATCAAAATATCTCCACTTCATAAATTCTATTGGAATCCTAAGAACCTTTTGATCAAACAAATATTTCAACGACTGGATTCCCAATGGGAAATTTTTCCAACCGAATTCTTGCTAAATATTCTATTTTGAGGAACCGGCTCTTACTAGAATTATGCATATTACAATGAGGAGCAGCCAACCCCTATTTTTTTTTTTGATTTGTTTCCCTCTTCTCTTTGCTGTTCAAAGAAGAAGCCATTCTTCTATTACGTAGATATGTACTTTCTACCGAGGCGACATAGACATAGTCGTTGTCCAAAGAAAAGAGGTATTACGAATAACATAATAAAATCTTGCGGGTATGCGTACTTACCGTTTTGTTTTATACTCCTAGGAATCTTATTTATGCTTTATTGACTCGCCTCATGTCATGGTTCAAGCATGAAAAATCGGTGGGGTCTACCACATCCTTTTCAAAATCCGAAGAAGTTACTATAGAACTCTTTGGATCATCTGTTAACGGATCAATCAATTACTTCTTCGTAATGCTAAAAAAAAGGGCTTGGTTTTCTTTTATATAATATATGCCTATGCCCATACTATTCTTCCTCCATTGATTCTTTCGATGGATCCGGAGATTCATATTGAAAATAATTAGAAACCCAGGAATTAGAAGAGTTGACGTTCGATTATTTCAGATTGATCGGGATCAATACAAATTGATGTAGCAAAGAAATAGAATTGGAGTGCTATTTACATGTACATATATATATGATATATAGGTATATATTGTGGATTGATTTATATCAAGCCCATATCTTTCTACAATAATAGATAGTGTGGTAGAAAGAACTATATGAACCTTTCTACCATACTATCTCATATACTGCTGACTCCAACCCGATCATTTCATTTAAGACTTGGAATTTGAATCCCTTTCTTCAATCGTTGATAAGAACTAATAAGTAAAGTTTCATTCAAATTAATCACTTTGACTAACTGTTTTTACGTAGATGATAAGTAAAAAAGCAGTAGGAACTAGAATGAACAGCGCAGTAGCAATAAATGCGAGAATATTGACTTCCATAATCTCATCGTTTTTTTGCTTCGCAATAACTCGGGATCTAATCCCATAGAGATGATAAGTCTTTCTCCTGTAAATTCAATGGCATGGATTGCATCCTGATGATACTGAATCGTATCAATATCATGAATAACAATATCTGATCTATCAAATTGATTCATCGTCGAGAATTGAATAGTATAACATAGGAAGATCTTTTATCCATACCGAATCCAAAATGGGATTCCTGGTCCAATCAAAAATCCCATTGAATGTATCATTTCCACTCTTTCTTTTCTATAACCTGCCGTCTTCCTTATACAATCATCCGACCGCCGTTCCATTGGTCACAAACCCCAATGGTAGGGATGAAATGAAAAAAGAAATGAGTTAAGTTCGAAACGAAGTTTTTGTGAAGATCTAATCTTCTTGGAAGACAGAGAAGTGTGATAAAGATTGGTTCGGTATAAAAGATCTAATATAATATTCCGACAAATTCACTATTTTATTTATTGATTTTGTTTTTTCTTCGATGGGGCCATTAAAATATGAAGGAACAAAAAGATCATCCCCCCCCTAGAACAAGAGGGGCAGATCTTTGTTTGATCTTTTATTAGTATCCTCTGTCCTTGGATTGGAACTGGGACACATACATCAAAAATTAAGTATGCAATTTTAATGAGATAGAGAAATTGTTTTCAATCAGTAATTTAGGTTCCACAAAATCGGAGCTAGAAAAAAAAGGGTGGTAGGTTTAATCTTAAAAGTACTCTGTCGGGGCAACTAGTAACTATCTATATTAAGTTAATTGTCTATCGTACAATAAACGAATACAATTTGTGTATGTGCTCCCGGGAAACCTATGGGTACTCTATTCCATGGATCAGGAGCAATCGAAAAAGACAGACCCGTGCGGTCTCTCTTGAAATCCTGAATAGGGCGATACTACTGATCAATCTACATACGTCTCTCCCCCATCAATCGGTACTAGTTGAAGTAATTGAAATTCCCGTATTTCTCCCATGAGAAATGCGAAACGAAAAACACGAAAGAAATAAGGATCCCCTGGGGGATTAAAGGGGATTCAATCCTGCTCCTTGTCTCCCCCTCTTCACAGAAAACGGAAAGATGAGTTGATGGATTCATCGGATTCTAGGTCGGGACTGACGGGGCTCGAACCCGCAGCTTCCGCCTTGACAGGGCGGTGCTCTGACCAATTGAACTACAATCCCGGGGAAATGAGGTGTACAGCATACATACATATTCTTATAATTTCATTCGAACCCTTTCTTTCTATTCTATTTAATTGAAAATCAACGTCTTGTAACAGAAAGACGAGTGATATGCTGATATCTACACGGATATGGACTATAGCGAGAGTGACGCGGATTACTAGTAATCCTGTGGATTCTTTTATTGCCAAATCGATTGATAATCAATCTTTCAGTGAAAAAACAAAAAAGGACTCTTTTTTGTTTTTTTCTTTATTCCACTTATATTTACAGATTCTTGTTAATTATTTACAGATTATTATTAATATCGTTAGAAAGATCAAAAACACGCAGGATAAGATAAATAGGGATATAGCAGAAAAAATGGACGGACTCTTTCTTTCTATATATCAGGTATTTATGGAGGACAAATTGGTTATACCATCCTCATGGATCGGCGAATTATTGGGCCGAGCTGGATTTGAACCAGCGTAGACATATCGCCAACGAATTTACAGTCCGTCCCCATTAACCGCTCGGGCATCGACCCAGGAAGAATCCATTCTAGGCTTATTGATAATCCATGGTCAACTCCCTTTCGTCTTACCCCCAGGGGAAGTCGAATCCCCGCTGCCTCCTTGAAAGAGAGATGTCCTGAACCACTAGACGATAGGGGCATACCTGCCCGATCGCCATCATACTATCTATGCTCATAGTATGAGCAGTTTTTTGAAATTGTCAATGCTATGACTAGATCGAAGAATCTTTCTTGCTTACAAGAATGGAATATCATTTTTGGGTTGTTGATTCATGAACCATCCTATGGACAGAGTATAGGATCCTTCAGGGAGTGATTTATCCGACAGAAAAAAGGCAAAGCCCATTCCATTTCTTCAATTTCCACTCGTCGATTCGTTCATCGTTAAGATGAGCTATGCCTATCCCACACTAACACTAAGCTAAGCCAGGAAATTCAGAAACGATAGAATTTTTTTTTTTTTGATTTATTCAAAAAGGATGATGTAGAACTCGTAAATCTGGAAAGGGATCGACAAATAATCGAAAAGATTCTTTTCTCTATAATAATTTGGTTTAGGGTACGGGTCGAATCCCTTCATCACATGATTCGATGAAATATCTTGGATCTATATCGGATTGATACATGTATCAATCAATCAAGTGAATCTCGTCCGGATGGGTCAATAAAAGCAATTAGGAGCGGCCCTGAAACAACTCATTGCATTGATATTTCTCAAATATAAATAACTAAAACTTCCTAGGTAAATCCATTTTCTTGTTCCTGAATGAGCCCTTATGTATACATGTATATATGTGCATGTAGTACATACATAGGTACATGTAGTAGACTCTATAGTAGCTAGTGGTTAATTCATGAATTGAAG